TAAAAATAGAGTTAATAATCGAGATTCCTTGCCGATACTATAATAAAAAAGAAATCTATTCAATGAATAGCAGCATAAGATCCATTGAGTTCTCTTCGCACTCCTTTGTGAAAGAGTAGAATGAGAAAGCTAATGAATCTTAAACCCATTGATAAAAAGAAAAAAAGAGGATAAATACTATAGTTAGTGAATAAAAGAGGGTTTGGGGATAGAGGGACTTGAACCCTCACAACTTATAAAGTCGACGGATTTTCCTTTTACTAGAAATTTCATTGTTGTCAGTATTGACATGTAGAATGGGACTCTCTCTTTATCCTCGTCCGATTAATCCACTTTTTAAAAGATCTCGAAAACTATGAATTGAAGGATTTGATTACTCAATATTCGATTGGAATGGGTTCACAATAATTCTAAAAAAATTCAGAATTTTCTATTTCATAATCATTCCTAATTTCATTCTAAAAAAGAATAAAGAACCTATATTATGATATGGGTTCCGTGATTAATCGTTTGCTATGTCAGTATCTATACGTGTGTATTAGATGTATAAAGCCCTTACTTTCTCTAAATTTAGAGAGAGTTCCACTACCAACACAACGTAATCAACTCGATTCGTTAGAACAGCTTCCATTGAGTCTCTGCACCTATCCTTTTCCTTTGGATTCTAGTTCGAGAACCACTTGTTTTCTCAAAACACGGATTTGGCTCAGGATTGCCCTTTTTTAATTCCAGGGTTTCTCTGAATTTGGAAGTTACCACTTAGCAGGTTTCCATACCAAGGCTCAATACAATCAAGTCCGTAGCGTCTACCGATTTCGCCATATCCCCATTTTCCTTTTCTTTGATTGAGACCTGGATTCCTTGTGTAATTTCATCCATCTCTTAGTTTTTTTTGGAATCGTTGAATTAATTACTCGACGTAGTCTAGCAGTTCGTCTCTATTTGACAGACCCTGCTTATTGCAATTCAGAATTGAATTGATTCTATCGTTGATGTATTTGCAATTCAATCCGAATCAATATATCCCAAAGTTTTTCTCCCCCCCCCCCCCCCCCCGCCTTTCTTTTTTAGAGTATTCAAAATCATACTATAACGCTTGATATTCATTCTTTTTTTTTTTTTTCTAATCAGAATTAGCAATTTCATTTGCTATGATTCTATGTTCTCCTTAGTGAAATATTAATCATTAAATTATTAAGAAATAACAAAAAAAACAAAATATCTCAAAAAATGTCTATAATGATCGAATGAAAATGCCAAGAAATTCGCATTTTCTCTTTATTATATCTTTCATCATATATATTATTCTTTTCTATGTATTAGATTACTCATCCGAGCCATATCAAATTGAAAATATCTGAAATCAAATTCAATATAGAAATTGGAATAGATTCTATTCTATTAGAAAAATCAATTTGCGAATTAGAGAAATAAAAAGAAAGTTCAAAAATTTCTATAATCCTATTTAAGGATATCCTCCAGTTAAGCATATCAAGTTAACTTTATCTTTATGAAGTTCTAGTATTTTTTTCTAAGTAGAACTTCCAATTTCGAACTAGTTAATAGCTAAGATTAATAATTAAAATCTGACATTTTACGGATTTCCTATACTATACATATTTCTATTTGTTACACTATTTCTGTTATGTAAGCCCACTTAGCTCAGAGGTTAGAGCATCGCATTTGTAATGCGAGGGTCATCGGTTCAAATCCGATAGTCGGCTTTTTTCTATATCGATGTTCCATGAACAAGAATCTCTCTTTTTCTCTTTTTCTCCGAATTAAATGGAGAATCCAGGATCTATTATGTGGTTCTACCTTACAATTTTGCTAGATACAAAACAATAAAATAAATAATATATATACAAAAAATCCAGATGTTGATGAAATTCCATTTTTTGTGGTACTTTAGTAGATTTTACTCTGTTTATCCTTTAGTTTAATTCAGTTTTAATTTTGATGTATTCTGTAATGTAAATACAATGAAATTAATTGTGTAAAATGAAATTTCAATAAAATAAACAAGGAGTCTTCATGTCCCGTTATCGAGGACCTCGTTTAAAAAAAATACGCCGTCTGGGAGCTTTACCAGGACTCACTAGAAAAACACCTAAATCCGGAAGTAATCTGAAAAAGAAATTCCATTCTGGGAAAAAAGAGCAATATCGTATTCGTCTTCAAGAAAAACAGAAATTGCGTTTTCATTATGGTCTGACAGAACGACAATTACTTAGATATGTACATATCGCTGGAAAAGCAAAAAGGTCAACAGGTCAGGTTTTACTACAATTACTTGAAATGCGTTTGGATAATATCCTTTTTCGATTGGGTATGGCTTCAACCATTCCTGGGGCCCGGCAATTAGTTAACCATAGACATATTTTAGTTAATGGTCGTATAGTCGATATACCAAGTTTTCGTTGCAAACCCCGAGATATTATTACTACGAAGGATAACCAAAGATCAAAACGTCTGATTCAAAATTCTATTGCTTCATCCGACCCGGGGAAATTGCCAAAGCATTTGACGATTGACACATTGCAATATAAAGGACTAGTTAAAAAAATCCTAGATAGGAAGTGGGTCGGTCTCAAAATAAATGAGTTGTTAGTTGTAGAATATTACTCTCGTCAGACTTGAACTTAACGAAAAAAGGAAAAGTTCATAGAATTTTCTTCCCCTTCCCCTTTCCCCGAACTAAATCGACCTAAGGCCCTTAATTCGTATTTTCCCATTCAACTAGCATAAATGGATTAACCCTAGGATCCTTTTTTCTTTTTTGTTCTTTCCTCTATGTGTATTTTACATACCACAGTAATTTACTAGAAAAAATTTCTATTAAATAAAGGTATTATTGCTGGAATAAATTGTTATTTGATTTGATACATTGTGATCGTTAACGTTGATCAATTAAGAGAAACGGAAAGAGAGGGATTCGAACCCTCGGTAAACAAAAGTCTACATAGCAGTTCCAATGCTACGCCTTGAACCGCTCGGCCATCTCTCCTACATAATCTTATTATGGAAAATAAACTAAGTGAATAGCGAGTTTTCCTATTCCTGCAGTACAGGTACAACCACAACGGCTCGGGGGTTCCATGGTTCTATTGGAAAAATTCCTTTTCATCTAAGTGGAAGGATCCAGGATTTTTTTACTAGGAATTCCGCTCCCTCGAAAAGTTTTAGTTTGGGTTTTCCCCAAACCAAAGAAAAAGAGAATGGAAGAATTCTTCTTATTCCATAATAAAATAGAGGAGAGGAACCCTAGAATTCTGTTTGCATAAGGTACGCTACGCCATACAATCGAAATCTAAAAAAGGGTATGAGACAATTAATGACTTTGAAAACGCGAAATAGCTGATGAGAGAAGTTATTGTTGAGAAATAGAAAAGTGGAATGAAATCCAATCTTAGTCAAATATTTCATATCTCTTCTTGTCCAAACAGAAGGAAAAGGAGACAATTTGAGCTGAGCGGAAAATCCATACCTCTCTTATCCATTTAGAGCATATGGATCGATCGATTTATAAGAATCGAATGTGTTTGTTTTTATGTTATTTTGTGAAGAAATGAAAACAATTCTATATAGAATGGGTTGGGAATTATGCCTAGATCCCGTATAAATGGAAATTTCATTGATAAGACCTCTTCAATTGTAGCCAATATTTTATTGCGAATAATTCCGACAACCTCAGGGGAAAAAAGGGCATTTACTTATTATAGAGATGGTGCGATTTGACTCTTTTTTTTTTTTTTTTTTTTTTTTAGCCCTACCTACACCTCAGTCTTACGAGAAAGAGAGGGGGTTCGCATAGAGAGAACAAAATTAGTAAAGGAAACCCACGCTTGGGGAAGGTGAGGTGAACTAACAATTCCTTCTGTCGTGTATCCTCGATTGATGCGGCCTCAGATGCTTCAATTGTAGATTTGAGTATTGAGCGAAAGGTTACACCTACAGGATAGGTTCTGTATTACAGGCCAATCCTACTCTACTAGTACCATACCAATAGGCAGCATAGGGGAGAAAAGCACTACACCTAGAAATAGGAATCAACAAGAGAAAAACTTTGTTAGAAATTAGCCCTTTCCTGATCGGTATCAGGGCTGGGAAGAATGGTTGGGATAACAAACAACCATCAGGTTTGTACTTTGGATACCCCTATAACCATCAAAGATCGTTGAAGTGGCTAATTCCTCTAAATAGGAGGCGTTGAGAACAAAGAAATTCTTGGAGCTATCGTTTTCCTCTAGCATTAATAGAATTCATTGGTGTTAAGAAAAACCTCTTGCGGGAAGGTTGGCTAGAGATTTCTTGGAAAAATACCAGCCCCTTTCGGTTCATAATAAGATGGGACTAATTCTATTTTTATTCTATAGATTATTTCGCTTAGTACTATGTACAGAAGGGAGGAGCCGTATGAGATGAAAACCTCATGTACGGTTTTGGAACGGAGATTTTTTGAATAGAATGAACGACCGTAACGGATGTTGGCTCAATCCGAAGGAAATTATGCGGAAGCTTTGCAGAATTATTATGAAGCTACGCGACTAGAAATTGATCCCTATGATCGAAGTTATATACTCTATAATATAGGCCTTATACACACAAGCAATGGAGAGCATACAAAGGCTTTGGAATATTATTTCCGGGCACTAGAACGAAACCCCTTCTTACCGCAAGCTTTTAATAATATGGCCGTGATCTGTCATTACGTGCGACTATCTCCACTATAGAAAGAAAAAAAAAAAAAAGAAAGGATCAAATTTTCTAGTAAATACTAGAAAAAGGGCTTTCTACATAGGGATCGTCAAAACAACGATTTTGCCCTATCAGCTGTAGGAAGGAAGGACACTTCACGAGAATCAAAATAGGAAGAAAGTATGGCCTATACTACTACTCTATGGATAAAGTTCCCAAATTGATAGAGAAAGCACCGTAAAGATCCATTAGTGAGCGACTGGGTCGATACAACTAAAAAAAACTGCTTACTTATCCCATGA